TGATATAGATATAGAAAAGATAAGAAGTTATATTCGTTTTCTTTTCTGCTTGAGATTCGCCCCGCTATTTGAGACTCGCTCCACTATCATCTTTACACGCGTCGCCGGGCGGGGGGCCTGCACCCGTTGTGTGGAACGGGCGTTACGTCGCGTATGCTACTTAATCGTATACCACTTTGATGAACAGCTCGTAATGCTGCATCTCTTCCGAGACCAGCACCCTTTAGCAGGACTCTTGCTCGTTTCAGACCCCGATCCGCGGCTATATGAATAGCATCTCCTGCTGCGATTTGGGCAGCAAATGGCGTCCCTTTTCTCGGTCCTCGGAATCGACAAGTACCGGCGGAGGACCAAGAAACCACCTGACCCAGGGCGTCTGTAACGGTTATAATAGTATTGTTGAACCCAGCTTGAATATGAATAATTCCTTTGGGTATTCTACGTCCGCTCTTACGCGAACCAATACGCCCTCGCCCCCTCCTGCGCGAACCAAAATAACCATATCTCGGTCTAATTTGTTTGCCTTTTGAAGATTTTCTCATCTCATAAACATAAATATGAGTCAAAGATACGGATATATCCATTTCATATCAAAACAGATCTTTTATTTGTCCGCCACTCCTTTAGAAAAATCCCCTTTTATTTTTATAGTTACAGAGCCTACCTTTGTTTCTGTTTATGTTTCGGATTGATACAAATTACTACAATTCGTTTCTTCCTGCGGAGAAGCCGGCATTTTTCACAAATTTTACGAACAGAGGCCCTTATTTTCATCTTCTTTATTCCTTTTCCTTGCCTTAATTCCGAATGTACTCCTTGTAAAAAAATAAGTGTCTCTTGCAATTTTGAGCCTCGAATTGGATTCCCACATTCCACGTGGGAATGTTTTAAATAAAAGGCCAACCACACCTAATTGTCAACTGTTATTTATCTTCTTTATCTTTCTCTTTTTTACCACCCTCTTTTTTATCTTTCTCTTTATCTTTTTTTGGTAATCGGTAGGTTATACGTCCCCTCTTTGAATCATAGGGGCCGACCTCGACTCGAACTCTATCTCCGGGTAGTATTCGTATAAAACCTCGTCGAATCTTCCCCGAAATATAACCGATAATCATATCTTCCTCTTCATTATCTAAACGAATTCGAAACATACCGCCCCGAAGCGATTCAGTAACTAAACCTTCATAAATCCTTTTTTTTTCTCTTTCATCCTTTTCTGTCATTTCGGCCCACCTCCTTTTTTGATTCGAGGGATAAATTCATTCAATATTTTCTTAATTAAATAATCGATAATAATGAAATAATCGAGAAATTGAAAAGGCGTCAAGCACCGGATGATACCAAACGCCCTTTCTTTCCTCTCTTTTTTTTCATAAATAGACGAATTTACGGATCCTATTCGGTCGGATATCAGAAAGATCACCATATATAGCACAAAACCTCCCCCCCAATTCCTTCCAGTCTAGCTTCTCGATCTGTCATTATACCTCGAGAAGTCGAAAGAATTACAATTCCCATTCCACCGAAAATTCTCGGAATTTGTTGATAGTTAGAATAGATCCGTAGACCGGGTCGGCTGATACGCTTGAAAATCTTTCTATATGTTCCTTTCTTATTTCTTCTATGTCGCAGGGTTGAAACCAAGAAAGATTTGTTGTTTTCCCGATGTTTTCTAACGTTTTCAAGAAAACCCTCTCGTAGAAGTATTTTCACAATGCTTTCGGCGATCTTCGTGGATGCTATTCGAGCCGTTCCTTTTTTATCCATGTCGGCATTTCTTAGAAATGTTAATATATCGGCAATAGTGTCCCTACTCATGTCGAACTAGAATTATTGGTGCCTCCTAATTTTGATATAATCAACATGTTCTGTATTTATTTACGAAATATTAAAAGCACATGCCTGAAACACGATCGAACTAGTATTTAGAATACTTCAGGAGCTAATGAGACTATTTTAGTAAAATTCAATTGTCTCAATTCTTGAGCAATTGCTCCAAAAACTCGAGTTCCTTTTGGATTTCCTTCTTTATTAATGACAACTGCTGCGTTGTCATCATATCGTATTATGATACCGTCGTCACGTCGGAGTTCTTTACGAGTACGTACAATTACAGCTCTGATCACTTCTGATCTTTCGAGAGACATATGGGGCACTGCCTCTTTGATAACAGCAACAATAACGTCACCGATATGAGCATATCGTTGATTACTAGCTCCTATGATTCGAATACACATCAATTCTTGAGCCCCGCTGTTGTCCGCTACATTCAAATGGGTCTGAGGTTGAATCATATCACTTTTTTTGAATCTCTTCTTTCAATGCCAAGGTCGAAGGAAAAAAGGAAGAAATATTATCTGTCCAAAAATCGAAATAAAGAAATCGAAATCTGCGATTGTCTTTTTCATCGCAAATATCTGGTTCCGCATCCCTATCTCGCAATAATGAATTGCGTTCGTATAGGCATTTTGTATGCGGCTATTTCAATAGCTGCTCTGGCTACCGTTTCGGATACTCCACCCATTTCATAAAGTATTCGCCCCGGTTTAACAACGGATACCCAGTATTGGGGTTGTCCTTTCCCCGAACCCATACGCGTTTCCATAGGTTTTACTGTCACGGGTTTATCGGGAAAAACGCGTACCCATATTTTTCCACCCCGGCGCGCATATCGTGTCATTGCTCGTCTCCCTGCTTCTATTTGTCTAGATGTGATCCAAGCGGGTTCAAGTGCCTGAAGAGCATATTTCCCGAAACAGATATGATTGCCTCGATAAGATATTCCCTTCATTCTTCCTCTGTGTTGTTTGCGGAATCTGGTTCTTTTTGGGGTATAGTTGATGGTTGTTTCTCAATCCCATCTCTACTGCAGAACCGGACATGAGAGTTTCTTCTCATCCAGCTCCTCGCGAATAAAACGATTCAACAATATTACAGATACGCGTGTCTTTTTTGAAAAATACATTAAATCGTGGGATTTATTGATATTGAATCTGTTACGCAGGAATCTGTATATCTTGTGTATTTTATGTATACGGATATAGAAAGGTTTCTATATTTCTCTATCCAGATAGAAATAATAATGCCTTTCTTTTTTTTTTTTTAACGAATCCTTGACCCTTACCGAATCGGCTAATAAATTGTAATTCAATAAGGTTTCGCGGGCGAATATTTACTCTTTTCATATTTGCTTCATTTGTAGGGTTAACCCATTGCCTCTCGTAATAAATCAACGGATTCCCGGTTGGTTCCGCCATCCCGCCCAATGAATCATCGGGATTCCGTTTTCAATAGAATCTCGTGGAGTCACAGGTTCCGTCGTTCCCATAGCTTCTCCATTAATGGCTAGGCCTGAACTTTGCAATGGAGCTCCCCAATTCCAATTTGTTCCCAAGTCAATTTCCCCAGTCTCTATTGACTCGAAGCTCTTTATTATTTGTATTTTTTTCTATGAATTGAAAAATTAGGGAAGAATCCGTATTGATGCTTTATCACACTGCCTTTTACTTTTATGAGTATGAGATGATTTATAATAGACCATACATATTGGAATTTTATACCGTTTGGATTCGACTTCTCTCTTTCTCTCATCCTTCCATTTACCCATATCCCTCTATTTTCACCTCACAACCCATAATGAATGAGATTTTTCGTTTATGAAATAAAGATTTCAGTTGCTACAACTATATGATTGGCACATCATATAGTAACTGGTTCTTTGGATATCGATAATACAAAACTATGAGCTGGTTATAAGTTCTATAGTTATTAGTTAGGGTCCAGTCCATTTTTTGGATTCCCAACCCTAAAGAAAAACCAACGAGTCACACACTAAGCATAGCAATTCTACCAAAAGTTCAATCGAATTTTTTATTCAGCCCTATAGAATTAGAATTGAGAATTTTTCATTGAAGGTAAAAAGAATAATTTGTCAGTTTTTGTTTTATCACTGGATAGAATGGCAAGGAAAGTCCCATCATTGCTCGCCTACAAATATCCAAATTTTGATTCCTAATACTCCATAGATAGTTCGAACTGTAGAGGAACAATGATCAATTTTAGCTCGAATGGTTTGTAGGGGGACCCTACCTTCTCTGATCCATTCGACGCGTGCAATTTCTTTTCCGCCAATACGCCCTGCTAGTTGCACTTGAATTCCTTTTGTATTTGCTTGTTTAGATAATTCAATAGCTTTTTTCATTGCCCTTCGAAAGGGAACTCTATTCTTTAATTGTAGAGCTATATATTCTGCAAGAAAATTAGGTTGTCTATAAGGTTTTGTAACTTTTCTGATAGCAATGTTAAGTTTCCGGTTCACAAAATTTAACCCTTTTTCTTTTTGTACATTGATCTTTAATTTTTTGATTTCTTGCGTTCGATTCTCTTTAAATAATTTTTTTGGGTCTCCAACATGGATGATGACCGTAATCAGATCAGTTTCTTTTTGAATTTCTATATGTGCAATTCCAACAAAAACCGAGGATATTTTCCTATTTTTTTGTACATACTTCTTGATACAATTCCGTATTTTTTCATCTTCCTGGAGACCCAAGGAATAACTTTTTGATTGTGCGAACCAAAGGGAGTGATGCCTTTGGGTTTCCCCAAGTCGTAAACCAAGTGGATTTATTTTTTGACCCATATTTTTGTTCTCTCTTCCTCCCTTTCTCTAAATATCTCTCTATTATAAGATCTTTCCATACGTCGTTTGTTCCTAAATAGATATCTTATCTGGTTTCTTTTTAGAGCGATCCCTCACTACAATAGTTATATGACAGGTGGGTCTTTTTATCGGATAACTCTGTCCTCGAGCCCGAGGTTTGAGCCTTTTCATGATAGTACCCCCATTGACTTCGGCTTTACTAATGACTGAATCAGCTTCGTTGAAACTTTTATTGTGACTAGCATTTGCTGCTGCAGAATAAACCAATTTCAAAATGGGATAAGATGCTCGATAAGGCATGAGTTCAAGTAGCATAAGTGTTTCTTCGTAAGGACGCCCGCGGATCTGATCAACGACTCTTCGTGCTTTGTGAGCAGACATACATATATTTTGAGCTACAGCCTTTGCTTGTGTAATTAAGGTCTTCTTCGTCTTCATCTTTTGCAAAACCCTCTTCCACTTTCTCCACTTTGACATTAAGGTTCACCTCTCACCAATGAATGATGAGCGCTTACTTCACTTTATTACGGCGAGATTTATTATCCTTTTTCGGGTGTCCGTTGAAAGTCAGAGTAGGCGCGAATTCTCCCAATTTGTGACCGACCATACTACCTGTTATATAAATAGGTAAATGTTCTTTTCCATTATGGATAGCAATTGTATGTCCGATCATTGTGGGTATAATGGTAGATGCCCGGGACCAAGTTAATATTATCTTTTTTTTTTCCTTCATGTTTAGTTTCTCAATTTTTGTCAATAAACGATTAGCTACAAAGGGATTTTTTTGGGATAAGCGCGTCACGGTTGTGGGTTCCTCCCTTTTTCTTTTGTCAAAACGAAGAAACCTATTCTATTGGATTTTCCATGTTCCTATTCCTATTTACGGCGACGAAGAATCAAACTATCACTATATTTATTCCTTTTCCTACTTCTTCTTCCAAGCGCAGGATAGCCCCAAGGAGTTGTGGGTTTTTTTCTACCAATCGGGGCCCTCCCCTCACCACCCCCATGGGGGTGGTCTACGGGGTTCATAACCACTCCTCTGACTACAGGACGCTTACCTAGCCAACACTTAGATCCAGCTCTACCCAAACTTTTCTGGTTCGCCCCAACATTGCCCACTTGTCCGACTGTTGCTGAGCAGTTTTGGGATATCAAACGGACCTCCCCAGATGGTAATCTTAACGTGGCCGATTTACCCTCTTTTGCAATCAGTTTCGCTACAGCACCTGCTGCTCTAGCTAATTGTCCACCCTTTCCAAGTGTGATTTCTATATTATGTATGGCCGTGCCTAAGGGCATATCGGTTGAAGTAGATTCTTCTTTTTGATCAAGAAAAACCCCTTCCCAAACCGTACAAGCTTCTTCCAAAGCATACGGCTTTCTGGATGTCTATGATGATATCTAGACAGATGGATCTTATATGAATCGTATCGTATGATGAAGTACCACATGAGTGGATATATAGGAATCCAAATCTGCCGAATCACTCATGTTATGATCTTATACATCCTAGGTCTCCTCGTTCCGTCATCTGGCTTATGTTCTTCATGTAGCATTCAGACCGAATGACTCTATGAAATTACGTCGATACTTCCACATATTACGGGTAACGTAGGAGACATCTCTATTTTTCCCCGGGGGATCTTTCGAATGACCACTGCTTAGCTTTCAATTCGCCTCTGACCATCAAATGAAATGTGAATAACCCGTCCTCCTCTCTTTGAAACAAGGGAAGAGGTGCTTCCGGTTCTGTCCGTGCTTCAAACAATTTTGTCTTCTCCATATTACCATATCTCTAGAGTCAATAATTTTATATGAGGAACTACTGAACTCAATCACTTGCTGCCGTTACTCTTCAGTTTTCCGTTGAGGTCTATCCCGTAGAGGTACTCAAATTGGATCAGTGATCGATTTCTAGGTTTCGTCGTAAACCTAATTGGTTACTTCCAATTACGTAAATCAATAGTTCAAATCGCACTCAAAGGTAGGGCATTTCCCATTGATATAGGAACCTTTGTACCAGAAACAATGGTATCTCCAATTATAGCCCCTCTGGGATGTAAAATATATCTCTTCTCACCATCCCCATAGTGTATGAGACAAATGTATGCATTTCGATTAGGGTCGTATTCTATGGTTACGATTCTACCAGATATGTCTTTTTCATTCCGTCGAAAATCGATTTTACGGTATAGACGCTTATGACCTCCCCCTCTATGCCCTGCGGTAATGATTCCTCTGGCATTACGACCTTTACCACAATGATGCTGTCCATAGATCAAATTCTTTCGTGGGTTGGATTTCACTTGACTGTCTACGGCTCCATTGCGTGTGCTCGGGGTAAAAGTTTTGTATAAATGTATCGCCGTGTTATTAAGTATTTTGATTTAAGTTCTTTTCTGTATAAGAGTTAGAATAGAATAACCCGGTTGAAGCGTAATGATCATACGTCTGTAATGCATTGTATGTCCCGTAATAGGTCCCCTTCCCCTTCTTCCACCCTTTCCCGGGAGTCGATGACTATTCATAGCTATTACCTTGACACCAAAGAAGAGTTCGATCCAGTGCTTTATTTCTGTCCTAGTTGATCCTGATTCGACATTAGAAGTATATTGATTGTTCTCCAATAACCGAATACTTTTGCCTGTAAAGACTTCATATTTGATTCCATCCATAAATCCGTTTTCTTCCCTATTAGTTCCAGGATCGATAAGAATTCTAGTTCTTACCCTTCATACGTTATAGTATGAATATACCATATCATACGTTATAGTATGAATATACCATATCATACGTTATAGTATGAATATACCATACCCTTTTGTTATATATGTCTTCATTTGTTAGAGTATGAATATACCAAGTGTGTTTTATGTTTATATTTTATATATATATAATATATATAAACCCATTTGTCATGTAAAGACTTCATATTTGATTCCATCCATAAATCCACTTTCTTCCCTATTAGTTCCAGGATCGATAAGAATTCTAGTTCTTACTCTTCATACGTTATAGTATGAATATACCATACCCATTCGGTACGTATCAATGGCGAGATTCCATTGATACAGAGCCAACTCCAATAGACTTATTGAACGTTCCCGTTGGCGTGCATCCAGCAGGAATCGAACCTGCGGATTTGCCAATTATGAGTTGGGCGCTTTAACCATTCAGCCATGGATGCTTAACAGGGATTATCGTAAAGTAAATAACCCAATTCTAATTAAAATCAAATCTTTAGGAAAAGTCAAATCCATGAAAGGACATCAATTCCAATCCTGGATCTTCGACTTGAGAGAGATATTGAGAGGGATCAAGAATTCTCAGGATGCTTAACGGGAATCAATTATCGTAACGGGGGGTCAATTATGGAGAGTAACGGGAATCTATTATCGTAACAGGAATCAATTATTATAACAGGAATCTATTATCGTAACAGGAATCAATTATTGTAACGGGAATCTATTATCGTAACAGGAATCAATTATTGTAACAGGAATCAATTATCGTAACAGGAATCAATTATTATAACAGGAATCAATTATTATAACAGGAATCAATTATCGTAACAGGAATCAATTATTGTAACAGGAATCTATTATCGTAACAGGAATCAATTATCGTAACAGGAATCAATTATTGTAACAGGAATCAATTATTGTAACGGGAATCTATTATCGTAACAGGAATCAATTATCGTAACGGGGGGTCAATTATGGAGAGTAACGGGAATCTATTATCGTAACAGGAATCAATTATCGTAACGGGGGGTCAATTATTGTAACAGGAATCAATTATCGTAACAGGAATCAATTATCGTAAATAAACAAATTCCAATTGACATTTTAGTGAAATAAAATCACACCAATTCTATATTAAAATCAAATAGGAGGTTCAATATCTATGAACAAAAAAAATTTCCGGGGGATCGAATCGATCAAAAAAGAAGCTTTCCGGGGGATCGAATTGATCAAAAAAGAAGCTTTCAGGGGGATCGAATCGATCAAAAAAGGAGCACGAGGACTTCAACTCGAATTCTGGATTCTCGAATTGCAAGATATATTGAGAGAGATCAAGAATAAGAATTCTCACTATCTCTTTGATTCATGGACAAAATTTGATTCAGTGGGACCCTTCACTCGCATTTTTTTCCATCAAGAACGTTTTCTGAAACTCTTTGACCTCCGAATTTGGCGGATCCTACTTTCGCACAATTCGCAGGGTTCAACAAGCAATCGATATTTCACGATCAAAGGTGTAGTACTGCTTGTAATAGCGGTCCTTATATATCGTATGAGCAATCGAAATATGTTCGAAAGAAAAAATCTCTATTTGACGGGGCTTCTTCCTATACCTATGAATTCCATAGGACCCAGAAATGATAGATTGGAAGAATCTTTTTGGTCTTCCAATATCAATAGGTTGATTGTTTCGCTCCTGTATGTTCCAAAAGGGAAAAAGATCTCTGAGAGTTGTTTCATGGATCCGAAAGAGAGTACTTGGGTTCTCCCAATAACTAAAAAGTGTAGAATGCCTGAATCTCACTGGGGTTCGCGATGGTGGAGGAACCGGATCGGAAAAAAGAGGGATTCTAGTTGTAAGATAGCTAATGAACCCGTAGCTGGAATTGAGATCTCATTCAAAGAGAAAGATATCAAATATCTGGAGTTTCTTTTTGTATCCTATACGGATGATCCGATCCGCAAGGACCTTGATTGGGAATTCTTTGATCGTCTTTCTCCGAGGAAGAAGCGAAACATAATCAACTTGAATTCGGGGCAGCTATTCGAAATCTTAGTGAAACACTTGATTTGTTATCTCATGCCTGCTTTTTGGGAAAAAAGACCAATTGAAGTGGAGGGTTTCTTCAAACAACAAGGATCCGAGGCAATTATTCAATCAAACGATATTGAGCATGTTTCCCATCTCTTCGCGAGAAACAAGTGGGGTATTTCTTTGCAAAATTGTGCTCAATTTCATATGTGGCAATTCCGCCAAGATCTCTTCGTTAGTTGGGGGAAGAATCAGCACGAATCGGATTTTTTGAGGAATGTATCGAGAGAGAATTGGATTTGGTTAGACAATGTGTGGTTGGCAAACAAAGATCGGTTTTTTCGCGGGGTACGGAATGTATCGTCAAATATTCAATCTAGCCAATCGAAAGGATCTTCTGATCAATCCAGAGATCCTTTCGATTCCATTAGTAATGAGGATTCGAAAGGATCTTCTGATCAATCCAGAGATCCTTTCGATTCCATTAGTAATGAGGATTCGAAAGGATCTTCTGATCAATCCAGAGATCCTTTCGATTCCATTAGTAATGAGGATTCG